ATTATACGTTGATTGGCTTCCACTAATCATAAGGATATTGGTTCTTTATATTTAATTTTTTCTTTGTGATCAGGTTTATTGGGGTCTAGTATTAGAGTTATTATTCGTATGGAATTATCTCGCCCAGGTGGACTTATTTGTGATGGTCAAATTTATAATGTCTTAGTTTCTTCCCATGCTTTTATTATAATTTTTTTTATAATTATACCAGCTTTAATAGGTGGTTTAGGTAATTGAATAATTCCAATTATACTAGGTGCACCTGATATAGCTTTTCCCCGTTTGAACAATATAAGATTTTGATTATTACCTCCTTCTTTGATTTTTATATTAATAAGAATGGTTTTAAGAGATGGTTCGGGTACTGGTTGAACGGTGTACCCTCCTCTATCTAGTAATTTGGCTCATTCAGGTTGTTCGGTTGATATTTTAATTTTTTCATTACATATAGCTGGAATTTCTTCTATTATGGCTTCTATTAATTTTATTGTCACTTCTATTAATATGAGATCTAGTAATATATCTTTGGTTGATGTTCCCATGTTTGTGTGATGTATACTTATTACGTCTATTTTGTTATTACTTTCTTTACCTGTTTTGGCTGGAGCTATTACAATGTTATTAAGGGATCGTAATTTAAATACATCTTTTTTTGACCCATCAGGTGGGGGTGATCCTTTATTGTTTCAACATCTTTTTTGATTTTTTGGTCATCCTGAGGTTTATGTTTTAATTTTACCTGCTTTTGGTGTTATTACACATGCTGTATATTTGGATATAAAGAAATTAAATATTTTTGGTTCTTTTAGTATGGTATTTGCCCTGTGTTCTATTGGTTTGTTGGGATTCTTTGTCTGAGCTCATCATATATTTACTGTTGGTATAGATGTTGATACTCGTTCATATTTTATAGCTGCGACAATAATCATTGCAATTCCTACCGGTATTAAGGTTTTTAATTGACTTATAACATTGAAGGGTGGTTATGTAGCTATAAATAATATTATATTGTGAGTGTTAGGTTTTATTTTCCTGTTTGTAGTAGGTGGATCTACAGGAATTGTGTTATCCAATATTTCATTGGATATAGTATTACATGATACCTATTATGTTGTGGCTCATTTTCATTATGTGTTATCTATGGGAGCGGTATTTGGTATTTTTACTGGTTTATATCTCTGATCATCAACTGTTATTGGTTTAAATTTAAACTTAATAATATCTATTGTTCATTTTTTCACCACTTTTATTGGTGTTAATATTACCTTTTTTCCTCATCATTTCTTAGGTTTATATGGAATACCACGTCGTTATTGTGATTATCCGGATGTGTATTTTTTTTGAAATTTCATTTCTTCTTTTGGTTCTATTTTATCTCTCGTATCTTCTTTATTTTTTGTTTTTATATTGTTAAATTGTTTTATTTTTAAAAAACTATCTCTTGAAGTACCAAGAATGAATTCTGATCATAATTTTATTTATGATTGTCCTATTATATATCACACTTTCAGTGAGGTGAATAGTTTAACTTTTTAACAAATATTATTATAGCATAATTATGCGTTAAATTTAGATTTTAATTATGATTTACATCTAATAATTAATTACATTTATGATTGAGTATTGTTATAGAATATTGATTTTTATTTATATAACTAGTTATAGTTATGATTGATTAATAAAATTGTTATTGTTACCATTGCGTATCGTGCATTAATTTTATTATTAATTTTGTTTTTCTGGTAGTTATGGAATTAAATTATATTTATTTAGCTTTTTTTAAGATTTTTAATGATTATAATAAAATATTTATAATATTGATAATTATTGAGATGATTAATTTAAATATTTTATTATTTTTATCATATTTTATTATTACTTTTGGTAGGTCTACTTTTCTTTTATATATTTTTATTATAATTATAGATGGCGCACTTGGGTTATGTATTTTAATAAAAAATTTTCGTTATACAGGTTGTGATTTAATTAAATTTATTAGTCTATGTTAAATTTTAAATTATTTAAATAATATTAGAATTTTTTATAATTATTTTAAAATATTTAATTTTTATATTATTGTAATTATTATATTATACAAAGATATATGTTATTGTATACATAAATATAAAAATATGTGAATTTATATGTTAATCTTTAATTTACTATTCTTTATAAGCCTTATATTTAAAAATGATTTTATGTTTAAGTTTTCAGTGTTTTTCTCCTTCATTATTATTTTTATGAAAAGATTTTCTATTTATAATTGTTTTTCTGTATATATAAATACTGGCTCTATGCTATGATTATATACATTGATTGTTTTGTTTTATATGGTTTTTTTAACTGGTAATCTAATATTTGATATTTATTTTTTAGTTTTTTTTTTTTTTTTTTTTTTTTTTTTTTTTTTTTTTTTTTTTTATACTGGTTTGGATGTTTTTTATATGTTAAGATTTTTGGATTTTAAAGATTTTTGAATTAATTTTTTAGTTTTTTCTTTTTTGGTGAAGTTTCCAATTTATTTTGGTCATTTATGATTACCTAAGGCACATGTTGAATCATCTACTGAGGGTTCTATTATTTTGGCTGGTGTGATATTAAAAATGGGTTATCATGGTTTAATAAGATTTGTTGAATTATTTGTTTATTTAAATTTTTTTTTTCTTTTTTTAATTGTAAGGATTAGCTTGTTAGGTGTTATTTTTTCATCTATTATATGTTATTTAAATTTAGATATTAAAACTCTTATTGCATATTCTTCAATTAGCCATATATGTTTATCTTTTGCTGGTTTTTCTACTTTAACTAATTTAAGTATAAGATCATCTTACTTATCCAGGATTAGTCATAGTTATAGTTCCAGAGGTTTATTTTTTTTTTGTGGTATTATGTATATGAATTTTAAAACTCGAAATATTATGAATGTTTCTGGTTTAATAATAAACAGATCTTCTTTTAGATTAGGACTTATTATATTTTCTTTTATTAATATATCGTTTCCGGTAAGGGTTATAATTATTTCGGAATTTTTAATGTTTTCTGTTTTAATAATTTATAGGGTTTTTAGATTTTGTTTACTTTTGTTTAATTTTATCCTGATTAGTAATTATAATTTGTTTTTGTTTATGACCATTTTAATAATAGATTTAACTTGTTTAAAAATTATTATTTTTAATGTGAAAGATAATTTAATTTCTTTTTTTTTTTTTTTTTTTTTATCTGTTTTATTTTTTATATTTAATATTATTTTTTGATAATTATGAATTTTATAAATATTTCTTATTTTTTTTGTTGTTTTTTATTTTTATTTTTTTTTTTATTTTATTTTACTTTTATGTATTTGTTTGGTAACTCTTTCAGTGTATTGTTTTCTTATGTGTTTTTTGTGTTTAATGGTTGTAGTATATATTTTTTGTTGTATTTTAGTTTTTTTAATTTGTTTGTTGTTTTAGTTGTGTTATTTGTTTCTTTTATAATTTATTTGTATATTAATTATTATATAAAATGTGATATTAATTTGCTTGTGTTTTTGAAGTTATTGTTTTTTTTTGTCTTTAGTATATTTATATTTTTAGTTATGCCTAGTATTTTTGGTTGTCTGTTTGGCTGAGATGGTCTTGGTTTAACTTCATATTTTTTGGTTATTTATTATAATAATATTAAATCTTTAAATTCAGGGTTGTTTACTATTATAATTAATCGTTTAGGTGATTTTTTTATTTTATTATCTTTAAGTTTTACTTATTTTTTTGATGATACTTTATTTTTTTCTTGTTATTTGTATTTTGATTTTGGTGTTTTATTACTTTTTTTAATAATTTCTAGTATAACAAAAAGTGCACAAATACCATTTTCTTCTTGATTACCTAAGGCTATATCAGCCCCGACACCTGTGTCCTCTTTAGTCCATTCATCTACTTTAGTTATTTCTGGTTTTTATCTTATTTTCAATTTTAATTATTATTATTGTGATTTAAATTTTTTTTTGGTTTATTTTTCTATTTTAACAAGTTTTTTATCTTGTATTATTATAATATACGAGTTTGATTTAAAAAAATTAGTAGCTATAACAACTCTTACTCAGATTAGTTACATATTTATTGGTTTTGGGTTAGGTTTTAGCTTTGAATCGTTTTTTCATATACTGGTTCATGCTATATATAAATCAATTTTATTTATATGTTCAGGTTATTTAATTTATTTTAATTTTGGCAATCAAGATTTTCGTTTTTTCAATATTGGTGCTATTTTTTGTCCCATATTTAGAAAGTTTTTCTTTATGTTGAATATATCTTCAATTGGTTTTCCTTTTTTTGGTGGTTTTTATTCTAAGGATGGTATAATTGGGATATTTTTAATGTCTGAAATTAATTTAGTTTATATTCTATTTTTTTATGCTTCTTTGTTTTTTTTTTTTTTAAGTACTTTTCGTATTTTGCACTTTGTTTTTAATATAGGCTCATCGGTTATTATTTTTAATGATTATTTTAATTTAATAATTTTTGTTATTTTTTTTATGTTTTTTTTTATAGTGTTTTCTGGTCATTTTTTTTTTTTGTTTTTTAATAATTATGATATGGTTTATTTAAATTTATATTTAAAAGTTGTAAATTTTTATTATCTTTTGTTTTCTTTCTATTTATATGTGTTTTATTTTCGTTTTTGTGATACCTTTTATTTAGTTTATTATTTATTTTATTTTGTTTATATAGAAAAGTTTTATAATTATTATATTTTTAATAATTTTATTTATACATTTTGTTTATATATTTTATTTATTGATTCTTGACTCAATATTTTTACTTATAAGGATTTTTTTTTATTTATAGCGTATTTAAGTGTTTATGTTAATCTTTTTTTTTTTAGTTTATCTGTACTTATATTTTTTATAATGTTTTAATGTCTTAAAATTTTTATCAGTAAAGCTTACGAATAGTGACATTTTGAAAAAATGTAGATAATTAATTTATTAATTTATTGATGAGATTTAATTTTTGAAGCTGCTAACTTTAATTCCTAGATTTTCTAGTTAATCTTGTGTTTATAGGTTTAATTACTGGTTTTCAAGAAAAAGGTTCTTTTATTATGTATGAATTAATAAAGTTCATAGATTTTGTTAATTTTTTTATTATTTATATTTCTTTAATGGTTATTTTTATAATTATTTTTATTCTTTTTAATGATTTTCATAGGTCTGAGTCTTTAGATAGTGATTTATTTGAAACTATTTGATTATTTTTGCCTATTTTTGTTATATTTTTTATTTCTACCACCTCTATGTATATTTTATATTATACTGATAGTTTTCGTGACTATGATTTAAATTTAAAGATTTTGGGTAATCAGTGATATTGATCTTATGAATACAATTTAGGGGATGTTACTTATAGTTATGATTCTTATATAAGTTCTGATACGGTTGAATATCGTTTATTAGAGGTTGATAATCGTGTAATATTGCCTGTTAATACAGTAGTTCGTATATTAATCAGATCAAGTGATGTTATCCACTCATTCACCATTCCTTGCTTGGGTGTTAAGATGGATGCTATTCCAGGTCGAATTAATTATATTATTATTGAAATTTTTAAGTGTGGTTTATTTTACGGTCAATGTAGAGAAATTTGTGGTATTAATCATAGTTTCATACCTATTGTTGTTGAGTGTATTAGAATATTAGATTTTTTACATTGATTTTCTTGTTTAGATTGTTAGTTTAGAATTTTAGTTAAATTTATAATATTATTTTGTCAAAATAAAGTTTGAAAATTCTTTCTACTTTTAAATAGTTATAATAGAATATGCCACATTTATCTCCTATTAAATGATTATTTATTTTTTTTATTATAATTATAATTCTTTTTTTTATTTTTGTTTATGTTTTTTATTATTTGTATATACATGATTATGATCATAAAGTTATTAAACGTATTAAACTTTTTAGACATATTACTTTTTGAAAATGATAACAAATTTATTTAGATCTTTTGATCCTATTAATTCTATAAATTTTTCTATATTAAGTTTTTGTTTATTTTTTAACATTTTTTTTTTCTTTACTAGTTTTTGATATGATGAGTCTATTTTATTAATAGTCTTAAATGGGTTTTTGAAGTTTGTAATGATTGAGGTGATTAGAATTAAATTAAATTTTAATCAGATTTTGATTTATATTAGTTTATTTGTATATGTTTTTTCTCAAAATTTTATGGGTTTAATACCTTATGTTTTCACTTGTAGATCTCACATTTCTATTAATTTGGGTATGAGTAGTTTTTTTATTTATATTGTTGTTTTTAAAAATTGGTGTAAAAGACCTTTAGATAGTTTATCTATATTAGTACCCTTTGGAACACCTTCTTATTTAGTTTTTATTATAGTATTAATTGAAACTATTAGAGATTGAATTCGACCTTTAACTTTATCTGTTCGTTTAACAGCTAATTTGACTGCGGGCCATTTAATTTTATCTTTAGTTAGTGGTTCTTTAGTTAATTTTTTAAGTTTTCTTTTTATTCCTACTAGTTTAATTTATTTTTTCATGATTATTTTAGAGTTTATGATTGCTATTATTCAATCTTATGTTTATACTCTTTTGTTTTTAATATATTCTAAAGTTAGTTCTTAATGATAATAAATATTCGTAATATTAATTCGTTTCATCTTTTAAGTCCTAGACCATGACCTATTTGTATAAGTTTGTCAACTATATGTACTATATTAATAATTATTTATTTAATATGTTTTGGTTTTTTTTCATATATATTTTATTTTAATATTTTAATTTTTTTTTTAAATTTGGTTAATTGATTTACTGATGTTCATATTGAATCGTCCTTATGTGGTGATCATTGTACTGATGTAGTTCTTAATTTATCATTAGGTTATGTTTTTTTTATTGTTTCTGAGATTTTTTTATTTATTTCTTTTTTTTGGAGATTTTTTCACATAAGTCTTGTTTCAGATGTTGAATTAGGTTGTATATGACCACCTATTGGTTTGGATTTATTGGATTATACTGGTATTCCATTACTTAATACTGTTATTTTGTTGTCGTCTGGTTTTGTTTTAACATGGAGTCACTATAATTTACTTGTTAACAATTTTTTATCATCTTTTTATGCGTTAATTTTTACTATTATCTTGGGTTTATATTTTATTTTTATTCAGTTATACGAATATTATTCTTCAAATTTTAATATTTCTGATTCTGTTTTTGGATCTTTATTTTTTTTTATCACTGGGTTTCATGGTTTACATGTTATTGTTGGAATTATTTTTTTATTAGTATGTACAATTCGTTTTTATAGATCTTTTATATCTATTGGTCATCATAAAAATTTTGAATATAGTGCATGGTATTGACATTTTGTTGATGTTGTTTGGTTATTTTTGTATATATTTATATATATTTGAAGTTTTAATATTTAATTTTTAGATTATTATGTATAATAATATATAGTGTATTTAAATTTATATTAAATTATGAATATTTTATTATTAAAAGATAAGCTAACTAAAGCTGTTGAGCTCATAACTCAAATATAGTGTTGTACACTTCTTTTAAATTAATTTTATATTAATAATATTTATATTTTATTTTTGTATAATAATAAAAGTTAGTGTTATCACGTTTAATTTTGATTTAAATAATAGTATAGTTATTATATTACTTTTATATTTTTAAATATAACATAAGTTAATGTGCTTTATTTTTAATAAAGAAATAAATTTTATTTTATTTAATATGTTTTGAGTTTTTATTTGACATTTTATATGTATTAAATAGGTTTATATTATATTTATTGAATATATAATAAATTCTGAGATTGTGTATAAATTTTGACAATATGCCTGATAAAAGGGGTTTCTTGATAGGAAATTTAATGAAATACATTCTGTTGTTTTTTAATAATGCTCTTATAAGTGTATTAATGATGATTTATATATTTATTTATAATTACTGAAAAGGAATCATATATTTAATTGTAATATAAAAAGTGGTATTTTTTACCTTTTGCATCATGGATGATCAAATTTTTATTTTTTAATATTATCTCGAATTACTTTGATCTAAGTTATTATTATTTTTATTGTTGCATAATTATTTTATATTTTAATTTAGTTGTGAAATGTTATTTCGCTTAGTAGGATATCTAGTTACCTTAAAAATATTTATATAATAGAATTTAATTTTTTTATGTTTTTAAATTAGTTGATATAATTTGGTTAATTTATATATAAGTGACTTTAATTTTTGTAATAATTTTATATTTAATTTATAGTTTTTATATTGTTTAATAACATCTTATTTTTATTTATATTATTTATTTGTTACTATAGATTCTTATTAGGTAAAATTTTTAATTAAATTTTTTGTTTTTAAATGATTATATTAGTATATTAATAATTTTGTTATATTTATATATAAAATATCTTGTTATAGGTATTTAGATTTTTAATAATTTTAAATTACATGATTTTAAATAATTAGGCAACATTTAAATTGAATGTTTATCAAAAACATTTCTTTTTGGTTTAAAAAGTAAGATCTGCTCACTGATAACTAAAGAGCTGCAATATTCTTAATTGTGCTAAGGTAGCAAAATAATTTGTTTATTAATTGTAAACTGGAATGAAAGATTTAACATATTTATATCTTTTTTGATTTTATATATAAAATTTATTTTTAAAGTGCAAAAACTTTAATGATTTTAATAGAGGATAAGACCCTAAGAATTTATTTTCTGTTTTTATTTAAAATTTATTTTTTTTTTTAATTAGTTGGGGTGACTAGTAGATTTTTAAATTCTATTTTTTTGTATACTGTATCAGTTTGTTTGAATATTGATATTTAAAAGTTCAATTACCTTAGGGATAACAGCGTTATACTCATTTATAGTTCTTATAGGAATGTGTGTTTGCGACCTCGATGTTGGATTAAGTTTAATTTTGGAGTATAAACTAAAAATACAAGTCTGTTCGACTTTTAGAAACTTACATGATCTGAGTTCAAACCGGTGTAAGCCAGGTTGGTTTCTATCTTTAAATTTATTATTGATTATTTTAGTACGAAAGGATTTTATAATTAAATTGTATTTTATTTACAGAGTTTCATAACTTTATTATATATATATTATTTAATTTATTAAATTCTTATTTTGAGTTCATTATTTTATTTATATATTGTATTATACTTATATATTAGTTTTTTAATATTCTTATTAAAGTATATATATATATAAGAGATAATATATTTATTATTGATTTTTTATTTCATGTTTTATATTTGTTTTCTTATTATGATTGTTCGTTATTTTTTTTATATATTTTTTATATTTATTTCAACATTTTTTTCTTTTATATCATCTAATTGGTTTTGGTCATGATTAATAATAGAACTTGGTTTATATTCTATAATGCCCTTAATATTAAATTATATTTATATAAATAATTATGTTGTTGAAAGAAAGTTTTTCTTAATTCAGAGTTTAGGGTCTATTCTTATATTTGTTGGTTTTATTTTTTTGATATGAGATATCTCTGTATATTTTATTGTTTTTGGTTTTGTTTTTAAATTTGGTTTATTTCCTTTTTTAGGTTTAATAGTTAGTATAGGTTTAAGATTAAGTTGAGAGATTTTTTGATTATTTTCTGTTTGACAAAAATTTTCTTCTTTATATTTTTTTTCTATATTTTATAGGTATGTTTTTGTTTATATATTTTTTTTTTTTTTTTTTACATTATTATTATCTTTGGTTTATATATATATGATAAGAATTTTAAAAGTTTTTATTATGAGTTCCTCATTTATTTACATATTTTATATTTATTTAATTATTGTTTCTATAGGTGATTTTGTTTTATATTATTTTATTTATTGTTTAATCAGTTTGGTTATATATTTATATTTTTCTCATTTAAAAATTGTTGATTTTTTTAATATCAATTTATTGGATAATTATAGTTCATTGTTTTTTATCTTTAATTTAATATCATACTCAGGATTCCCTCCTTTTTCTGGATTCTATATAAAAATTATAATATTAGAATATTTATCTGGTTATTTTTATTTTTTTTTTTTTTTTTTATATTTACTTAGTTTATATATATACATTCGTTTTGTTGTAATGTTGTTTTTAAATAATGTTTTTTTTTTTAATTTTAGTATTTCTTATTTAAATTATTATAGTTTTTTTTTGATTTTTGTTTTTTTGTATTTATTATGTTAAATATGTCTGTTGTTTTGTTTATATTTATCAGTGTTCTTATAGGTGTAAATTTCTTTGTTTTATTAGAACGAAAACTTTTAGGTTTTGTTCAGTTTCGAAAGGGGCCTGAAAAAAGTTTTTTATATGGTTTGATTCATTCTTTTAGGGATGCTATGAAACTTTTTAAAAAAACATATTGTATTCCTTTTTTTTCTAATTTTTTTATATTTTATATTTTTAGTTTTATAACAATTTATATTAGTTTAATCTTCTGATTGATTTTTCCTTATTTTGGTGAAGTTTTTTTTTATAATAATCTTCTTTTTATTTATTTTTCTATTCTTAGTATAGGTGTTTTTCCTTATGTTTATACTAGTTGGTCTTCTAATTCTAAGTATTCTTTTCTTGCTAGAATACGTATTGTTGCTCAAGTTGTTTCTTACGATATTAGTTTTATTATTATTATTATTAGTTTGTTTTATTTTTTGAATAGGCTATCTTTTTTTTTAATTATTTTTTTTCAGATTTGTTTTTGAAACTTGTTTATGTTTTTTCTTATTTTGTATGTCTTATTTTTAAATTTTTTAGCTGAACTACATCGTATTCCTTTTGATTTTTCTGAAAGTGAATCTGAACTAGTTTCTGGTTTTAATGTTGAATATGGTGGTTTATTATTTACTTATATATTTTTGAGTGAGTACATAAATATCATTTATTTAATATCTCTTATAATTATTTTTTCTTTTGGTTTTAATATATGTTTTACTCTTTTTTTTTTTGTTGTTTTTCTTTTGATTTTTTTAATTATTATTCGCGGTTCTCTTCCCCGGTATCGGTATGATAAATTAATAGTTTTTTGTTGATTTAATATTTTACCGTTGAGAATTATTTTTTTATTTATTGTTTGTGTTTTAATTTTTTTTTTTATTAATTAAATCTATCAGTTTCACAAATATCTAATTTTTATGAGTTGTGTTTGTCGTTAATTTTATTTTTGTTATTGTTTTTTTTATTTCTTATTAGTTATGTGTTTTTTTCGGGTGTAAGTCTCTGTATGAATAATGTTTTAATATATGAATGTGGTTTTAATTCTAAATTTTCTAGTCGTAATATTTTTTCTCTTCATTTTTATATTTTTATGTTGATTTTTATTGTTTTTGATGCTGAGATTGTTTTTGTTTTTCCTTTAATTGTTTCTTATTTATCAGTTATTATGAATGTATGTGTAGTTATTTTTTTAATTTTTCTTATTTTTATTAGTCTTATTTATGAGTGATATGATGGGTCTTTATGTTGAAATATTTAACTTGAATAATGTTTGTGGTGACTGATTTAGGTGTAAGATTGTAATTCTTTTTAAGACATTTTGTCTCACAAAATTTATTTTATTTAGATATTTAAATTAATAATATTTGCTTGTGAGTCAAAAGTTAAACTTAGTTTTCTAGATATTGATTTGGAATGTAGTTTAATTTTAAAACTTCAGTTTTGTAAACTGAGAATATAATATTTATTTCAATTTTTATAGTAGCATTTTTAGTTTATAAAAATATCATTTTGCAAAAATGAAGATGAATTACTTGTTATTGTGCTTTTTCTAATTAGTATAAGTTAGTACATTTAATTTCCAATTAAGAAGTTATATTAGAAATATTTAATGTGGCAGAATAATGTGTAAAATTTAAAATTTTATTATGAGATTTATCTTCGTTAAATTATAAAAGTTATTAAGGTGTTTTGAATGCACTTATTGATATTTAGTATCAACTTTTTATATTAGTTTTATGTAATTGTTTAATATATTCAAATTTTATTTATTTAAGGTTTTAAGTTAATTTAAACTGTTGGTTTTCAAAATCATTAATATTATATTATTAAATCTTGTTTTAAGAATAAACTATTTAAGTTGATTTATTGTTAATAAATTCATGATGTATATCTTCTTAATTTTATAAAACAAAAAGTATATTTATATTACAATTAGTTTCGACCTAATAAAAACTTTGTGGTTTTGTTTATTAATGATAATTAATTATGTTTGTTTTTTTTTACTTTTTCTATCTGTTATATTTATACTTAGTAAACATTCTTTTTTTTCCATAATTATTTTAATTATTTTTAGATTGTTTGTTTCTTTAATTATTTATATAATAGTTAATAATTCGTGACAATCTTGTAGTTTGATTATTTTGATCTCATCTGGGATGTTAATAGTGTTTGCTTGTATTTCTAATATTGTACCTAATCCAGGGGGTATATTTAATTTTAGTTTTTTAAATTTTATCTTTATTTTACTTGTATTATTTATAATCTTATTTAATTCAGACATAATATTTTATTATGATTTGAGTTTGTTTTTTGATATTTCTTATTATTTTATAAATAATAGTTTTAAGTTTATTATAATTTTTATAATATTAGTTCTAATTTTGGTGTTGATGATTATTATTAAAGTTGTAATAAAAGAGGAAGGGCCTATACGTATTGTTTAATTGTATTGCAAATAATAGTAAAAATATTATATTTTATTTACAATAAAAAGTTGCATTAATGATTATTTGATCTTTAATAGATGTTTTAGCATGGTTTTTTTTCAATAAATTAGGGTATTTATACATTAAAGTTAACCAAAAGTTAGTTTAATTAAAATATAAGTTTTGGATATTTAAGATATATTAATACTTTTGATTTTTAGCTTAGATTTTTTAATTTGCAATTAAAATAAGATTTATATCCTAGGTTATAAGTTTTAAATGATAAATTTTATTATTAATTTACCTTCTCCTACTAATATTAATTATATATGAAATTTTGGTTCTATACTAGGTTTAAATTTATTTTTACAAATTCTTACTGGATTATTTTTATCTTTTCATTATTCTTCTAATGTTGATTTGGCTTTTGATTCTATTTATTATATTATAATAAATGTAAATAATGGTGAATTAATTCGTTTAGCACATATAAATGGTGCTTCAGCATTTTTTATTTTATGTTATATTCATATTGGGCGTAGTCTATATTATGGTAATTATATAAATATTAAGGTTTGGCTTTCCGGTATTACCATTTTACTTATGTTATTTACAATTGCTTTTTTAGGATATGTACTACCATGGGGTCAAATATCTTTGTGAGGTGCAACAGTTATTACTAAGTTAATTTCTGCATTACCATATATTGGATTTATAATTGTTGAATGATTATGAGGTGGATTTTCTGTAAATAATGCAACTTTAGTTCGTTTTTTCAGACTCCATTTTTTATTACCTATTTTTTTGGTTATGATTGTTTTTATTCATTTAATTTTTTTACATGAAAACGGTTCTAGTAATTCTGTTACAAATTTTATAAGGCTTGATAAAGTTAGTTTTCACCCTTACTTTACTTTAAAAGACATAGTTGGTTTTATTATATTTTTTTTTATTTTATTTTTTTTCTTGAACCTGTTTCCAAATATCTTTGGTGATAGTGAAAATTTTAATATAGCTAATAGAATAGTTACACCAAGTTTGATTAAACCTGAATGATATTTTTTATTTGCTTATGCCATTTTACGTTCTATTCCTAATAAACTAGGTGGGGTGTTAGGGTTGCTTATATCTATTATTATTTTGATTTTTGTACCTTATATAGATCATTCTAAGATTAAAAAATTAAATTATTATCCATTATTAAGTATATTTTTTTTCTTTTTTTTATTGATTTTTTATTTACTTACTATTTGTGGTTCTAAACCCGTTGAATGACCTTATTATACATTAGGTCAGTTAATATCTTTTTTTTATTTTTTTTATTTTTTATTTTTTGGATTTTTTAAATTTATTATTGATCGTTTTATAATTTAGGTGTATATATATATATATGTTAAGTGTTTTTCATTTAATAAATTTATTATTTATTAAATAATTTGCAATATGTTAATTGTTTATATTTTTAAATTTATGGTAAGTATTTTATTATTTAAAATCATAGTCCCATGTTTATATAATAGTTTAATAAGTTCATAAAAGGTAATATTTGTTTTATTTATTTTTATTATTTTGTTTATCTTATTTTATTTTTATGCATTTTATTATATTTTATATATATGAATAATGTTTTTAGGTTTAGGAGTAGTGTATATCTAATTTTTTTTGTATATATATGTGTTTTCTATGTAAATTTTTGTATTAAGAGAAATTTAATCTCTATTAAAATGATTTATAAAACTGTATATTTATTTTTGTATTTTTTATATTTAAAGTACTTTTTACTCAGTTAATTTTGGGTTTTATATTTTGAAGGGAGCAATAAAGTGCCAGCACTCGCGGTTAAACTTTTTCTTTATTTTATTTTTAAAGTTATAATGTTCTATGTAAATTAATTCTTATCATTATTTCTTGTAGAATAAATTAGATGTGTAGATTGTTTATATTAAGAGATTGATTATTGGTTAAGAATTAAGTATCCTTTTATTTATTAATTTTTTTTTCTTTAATTAGTATTTTTATAAAAATTTTTATAAATTTGACGGCTGAGTTTCTTATTAGAGAAATTTGTAATTGTAAATGATTTTACACGTTTTAATTATCTGTTTTGGTTATCATTTGTATGTTATTGTTGTTGAGAATTTATTGATAGTTTTCTTTAAGTTACTTAAGTTGTTAATACAGTTAAGTGCAAATAATAAGTTAATTTATTATGAATTGCTTTAGGTTTTAAGAATTTAAAAGTAATTCAATGTATTTTAAATTGGTTATATAAGTTCATCTTGGTGTATATATTGTCCGTTAATCTTGAGTATTGGGTAAGTTATAATATGGTTAGTATTTTGTAAAAAATACTTATAGTTAATAATTTTATATTTTATTATTTTAGGTAAATCACTGATTTAATGGTTTATAAAAACATGTTGTTTATGGGTAATAATATATATATACATATATATTCGTGTTGTATTAATTTATTTATATTCTAATTGTATTTTCGTATTTTGTATTATTATTTATTTAAATTTATATTATTGGTTTATAGAACGTTTTAGTAGTAAATCAATAACCTTTGTTTTGTATTGATTATTTTTGGTTACATTATTTCTATTATTAGAATACTTTAATATATATATATATATATATATTGATTTTATTCATATATAAATTTACTGTATTTTTTTTATCTTAATGTAAGTAAACAATAAGTTACACGTTATATATTTTTTAATTATTTTATATATTTTAGTACTAATTAGAGTGACTCATACCAGATCATCTGCGTCTAAGACGAATAATCGTCTAACTTTTGATATAATCTAATACCTGTTAACACAGAATTAACTAAGTAATGAAAAACTCGATGATATTGATCATTAAAATTCACTCTAATTGGTACTGGTAATTTTTTTAATTATATATATGCATATATTGAGACAGGGTAATTAAACGTATACTATATTTTATTTTTTTACATTAAATGAAAATAATATTTAATAATCATTATTGAGTTTTTCATTACTTAGTTAATTCTGTGTTAACAGGTATTAGATTATATCAAAAGTTAGACGATTATTCGTCTTAGACGCAGATGATCTGGTATGAGTCACTCTAATTAGTACTAAAATATATAAAATAATTAAAAAATATATAACGTGTAACTTATTGTTTTAATAAAGTTAAAGAGATGCTTATATGTGTATTTTTCTATTGTTTATTATATCTAGGGGGTGTGTAATACTTGGATATATATGTTTTACTTTTGATAATATATTTATATTTTTTTTTTTAGTTTTGTGATTAATAATTTTTTATTTTATTAA